TGTTTTCAGTTTTACGCATCAAATGAAATAGTAGGTTCATTCATATAGTATCTCAAACGAGAGGTATTATAAGGTCACTTTTTATTCTAAAATAAAATCTAATCGATACGATTAAAAAAAAAGATTCAAATAGAAATGATTTTCGAATTTTGTTCGATATGAATTCAAAGAAAGTTTCATTTTTTGAATGAAGTTACATGACGTCTTTCTTACTTATTATTATTTTATATTTGAATATTAGTTTACTCAAGAGTTGTCTAATGAATCCCGCGATTCGGAATCACGGGATGGGTAGATGTTACAAATGATTAATTGATTTCTTTTTTTACCCCGCTCCTTCTCTCCTTTTGTTAATACTGTCTATAATGATTGATGAGTTAACAACTGTCACGTGAACTTATTCTTTCATTTCAATTGGTATTTTTTCTTAGTATCTTTCAAAACTTGAAACTTAGGAAAGTGCTTTATAAGCATATGTATAAAAAGAACATATTTCATTTAGCCCCTTCATCTTCATGCTTACTATAACTAGTTTTTTCGGTTTTCTACTAGCGGCTTTAACTATAACCTCAGCTCTATTTATTGGTCTGACCAAGATACGACTTATTTGAAATTAATTGCATGAATACAACTCATAAAAAGAAATCTTTTTGTAAGTATTCATATATTCTATAGTTCCTTACCGCATCAATTTCGAATTAGTGGTCATTGAGATTGATGGAAAATCCGGATTAATATTTAGGGATAGATATTACCTCTCCTTTTTCCCTTTCAAACAAATTGAAATGATTGAAGTTTTTCTATTTGGAATTGTCTTAGGTCTAATTCCTATTACTTTAGCTGGATTATTTGTAACTGCATATTTACAATACAGACGTGGCGATCAGTTGGACTTTTGATTAATTAACATCTTTTTTTTGATTGACCTCCTCTTTTCTTTAATTCACGGGAGGTCAAATTCAGATTCCTGTTCCATTTGTTGAGTGTAATTTTCGGCTTAACCTAACCAAGTAACCAAGACCCGAATCACGCTCTGTAGGATTTGAACCTACGACATCGGGTTTTGGAGACCCACGTTCTACCGAACTGAACTAAGAGCGCTTTCTTATCACAATAGATAAGACTAGAAGGAAGAGTATTTTGTTTTGTAACCCCAATACGTCTTGTATGCATATAGTATGATATACTATAAAAAAAGATTATGTATGCACGATTTTAATCGATTTCATTACTGCTCAGAGGAGAAGTAATAGGTAGGGATGACAGGATTTGAACCCGTGACATTTTGTACCCAAAACAAACGCGCTACCAAGCTGCGCTACATCCCTATCAATTGGTCTACAGTGTCATTGTAGAGAATCCTTGTCTTGTTTTCCAAATCCTCATTTTTTTATATCCATTGATATACATACAAGTTATCTTGCAATTTCTTCTTTTTTTTTTGTCTCATATAAGATATAATAATAGTAGAAGGTTTATATATCTAATATATTCTAATAGATATTATCTAATCTTTATTCTTAGATAATATATATCTAAGAATATCTTAATAATATATATTATGAAATATATGAATATGAAACCCATCGTAAAAAAAACTAAAAAATGAAGGTTTTTTTGGAATGCTCAGATAAAAGGGATGTATTTTTCGGTTTTCAGAGAGGGAAAATCTTATCTACCGAATCGGTGTACATTTCAATTGGAATTAGGAATTCCGTGTACAAATACAAGCGGTCCTTAACTACTTACATATACAGCTGATCATATATGTATTAAATTAACATTATACATTACAAAAAAGAATAAAGAAGGAGGATTTGAAATGCGAGATCTAAAAACATATCTTTCCGTGGCACCGGTACTAAGTACTCTATGGTTCGGGGCTTTAGCAGGTCTATTGATAGAGATCAATCGATTATTCCCGGATGCGTTGACATTCCCTTTTTTTTCATTCTAGTTATTGACATGGGAAGGGGTGAAGAAGATTAGAGAGAGAATCAAAAGATCTGTGACTAATCCCTCCCCCTCTTTTCTTTTAGATAAAATAGAATTACTTACAATTAAGTAAAATAAAGAAGATAAGTAGAATAAAGAAAAGAGGAAAGAGAAATAAAAAAGTAGATTCAACCTCGTCGAAATTCGGGTTCTTCAATTCAATTGATAAATAATCTAGTGAAAACGGAAATCGAAATGTGTCTAAGACAAGAATATCATACAAGATAGTAAAATGAAATACTATACTTCGACTTAGAATAGAATTCTATTCTAAATAGAACTGAATAGAGTTCGAAATCATTATTTGAATTAATAGTAATATTTATTTACTATTACTTATTATTTATATTGGGTTGTGATTGCAACGAAATAATCTTTCAAAATTTCGAGTTAGCAACTTCTATTTATTTTGTATTTTTTTTTTCCTTCCTTTTTCCCTTTAAATCGGAAAATCGAAGAGTTGGTTGAATCAAAAACTCATCAAAAACTTAAAGAAAGGGGGTTCATGGCCAAGGGTAAAGAAGTCCGCGTAACGGTTATTTTAGAATGTACTAGTTGTGTTCGAAAGGGTGTTAATAAAGAATCAACGGGTATTTCCAGATATATTACTCAAAAGAATCGCCACAATACTCCTAGTCGATTAGAATTGAGAAAATTCTGTCCCTATTGTTACAAACATACGATTCACGGGGAGATAAAGAAATAGATCGAATCAAGGTGTCTGTGTGTCACTTTTTCAGGGAACATGAAAAGGGACATATTCTATATACTATATTATTATATGGAAATACCTTATTTAGAAATACCATATTAGGTATAGAACTAGATATATATGTATCTCTTAAATCTATAATAGAACTTAAAAATAGAACTTCAATTAAAATATTAATATAAAAAATAAATAAATATAAAAAAAACCAAATCAAATCATCTTTTTTAATCCTAAATCGTTTTTGATGAGATTGAAATAGGGTTTTCGGGATAAGGAATAAACAAACCATGGATAAATCCAAGCGATTCTTTCTTAAATCCAAGCGATCTTTTCGTAGGCGTTTGCCCCCGATCCAATCGGGGGATCGAATTGATTATAGAAACATGAGTTTAATTAGTCGATTTATTAGTGAACAAGGAAAAATATTATCTAGACGGGTAAATAGATTGACCTTAAAACAACAAAGATTAATTACTATTGCTATAAAACAAGCTCGTATTTTATCTTTGTTACCTTTTCTTAATAATGAGAAACAATTTGAAAGAGGCGAGTCGACCGTCAGAACTATTGGTCTTAGAACCAGAAATAAATAAAAAAAAAAGCTTACTCTTCAATTGAATCAAAATTCCAATTTGAACTCAAACACAGATTGATGTTTTGTTCGAAAAATTCGAGGATCCAGATTGGATTGTCGTATTGTAAGAAAAAAACAAGAATGGGGAAGAAGAAATTTATTTGTTGTTATTGACTATTCGGCGTGTTCACTCATTTTATTTTGAGCGAATTTATCATATTCTTTTTTTCATATTAATTTCTACTCTACCTTCCCAGAGTTCATTCTCCAGCGAAACTCCATTTAAAATATTGTGTCGGATTCCTTACAATTTACTTATTTTATGATTTCATTGGAAATCATAAAAAGACAATTCCTATTTAATATAGCTATTTGTGCAAGTATTTTGCGATTCAGAAGCAACTGTCTCTTGTACAGATTGTGTATTAATCTGCTATAACTATAGCATACCCCATTCTCGCGAATTACTGCATTTATTCGAGTGATCCACAAACGACGAAAATCTCTCTTTTGCCTATCTCTATCTCGATGAGACGAAACCAAAGCTCTTATTTTCTGTTGAATAATTGTTCGAGTAAGTCTTGAATGAGCCCCCCGAAAGCTTGATGCAAATAAACGAACTTTTGCTCTACGTCTCCGAGCTATATATCCTCGTCTAATTCTGGTCATTGATTAAATGAATTTTAATGAATAACTAATTGATTTCTTTTCTTTCAGTTATTCTTTTCCTCTTTCCTATTAATAACAAAACGGATTCTTCCAATGTATAAAATATAAATTCCAATGGCTTTTGCTACTATAACCTTCCCGACCACAATTTGTCTTTTTTTATAGGTAGTTCACCTCGAACTAAGAAATTGTATTGATACTAGGTATCAAAAAACATAAAAAAGTAATAAATAGAAATGAATAAAGAAAGAGTGGGTTCCATCGTTTCTATGGTTACGTCTTAAACGGTGAGGTCCTCTCTATACACCGGAGCCCCTTACTTCATTTAATCAATGCTATTGGTAACTTGTACAGTTCACATTCTTTGGCTCTACCCATGAATTATCTAGTCATAGGTCTTTCACAACGAGATCTACCTATACAGTAACGATATTTAATTATGAAGATTAGCTGGGTAGCTGACCCTCTTAGTCCGTTTTTGCAAGAGTAGAGACATAAGATTTCGGCTTTGAAAATAGGATTTCCCTCGCTTAATGGATAACCATTTGTTACCAATGAGGAATTTTTTTTTCATCTTCAATTCAAAATGGAAATGATTGGATTTGCACCAATGGAAACCATAAATTTCAACACAATACAATAGAAGGATATAATAGATCTTTTTTTTAGATAGTGAATGGCCTTTTTCCTTCCATTTTTTCCTCTTCACTGGTACTGATCATTGATACTGGAAAATGGGTTTCCTTTAGTTTGTCCCAGCGAGGATCTGAACGAGTCGCACATACACCCTAGTACATGTTCCTCGGCGCTGAGGACATCCCCGAAGAGCAGGGGATTTCGTGACATTTCTGATTGGCTGTCTTGTGTTTCTAATAAGTTGTTTAATAGTTGGCATGTTGAATCGTATACATAATGAATGGGCTGGTTTAGATCGATCCTAACCGGCTGCTTATGAATTACTTCTCTATTTAATAGATGAATAGAATATTATTAAACCCGTAATAAGTAAAAAATCTCAAGTTGCGGATTTGCGCAGGATTACTGCTATTTTTAGTCAACCGCTACAAGATCAACAATTCCATAAGCTTGGGCTTCTGTTGCTGACATAAAAACATCCCTTTCCATATCTTCGGATACAACCCATAAAGGTTTGCCTGTTCTTTGTACATAAACCCTTGTGATGCTTTCGCGCAGTTTCAATAGTTCTTCTGCTTCCAGGATAAATTCTCCCGTTTGTGCCTCATAAAAAGAACTCGCAGGTTGATGTATCATTACCCTGATGATATAATAAACAAAAGGTTCCTCTATCTCGGATGATGAGGTGAGGAGAAGAGATAAAGAATTAAAAAAAGATAGAATTGAGCAACCGTACAGGCATAGGCATCTTTTGCACATTGCATACGGCTCCACAATGGGATTCGCTTTGACCTTCCATCAAAGAAAGAGAAAAAAAAAATATATAGATATAGATATAGGGTTTATTTTCTCAGATCCGGATCGGCAAATGATCCAATTACCATCCTTCCCTTCGGGACAGTTAAAAAATACTATGATGGCTCCGTTGCTTTTTATATATTTATCTCGTTTGTTATTCAGCAATCCCAAAGTGATTTTCGTACTCTTTCATAACAATACCAACAATATTGTTAAAAGTCTTCAGTGTGAAAACAAAAAAGTTTGTGACGCTGAAAAGGCCCCGGATAAAATTGGGAATACCCTTTATTTTATACTAATTTCATACTCCTCTTTCGATATATAATCTATGTTTAAAAAAAATGCATATCGAATTCGAAGTGCCATGCTATTATTACTTAATATTCATATTTTATATGGCGAAGGCATAGTCTTTTTTTCTTAAAAAACTCATTGGCGCCAAGCGTGAGGGAATGCTAGACGTTTGGTAATCTCTCCTCCAACCAGGATAAAAGATCCCATTGAAGCGGCTAATCCCATGCATATTGTATGCACATCAGGTTGCACAAATTGCATAGTATCATAAATAGCTACCCCGGGTATTACCCATCCGCCGGGAGAGTTTATAAACAAATAAAGATCTTTGTTATCATTCTCTATACTGAGATATACCATAAGACCAATAAGTTGATTCGAGATCTCGCTATCAACCTCTTGGCCTAAAAAAAGTAATCTTTCTCGATAAAGTCGGTTGATTAGGATAAAATTTGTATCCCTTAAGAGCCGTACATGCACCTTTTGATGCATACGGTTCAACAAAAATTGCGAAAAAAAGAATCAATGTGTAGATTCCAGCCCTCTTTCTTTTTTTTTCATAGCGGGACACCTTTCTAATTTCATTTTCGAATTTATTAACGATTTTCTTCCCCTTTTCAAGAAAGATGGGTTTTGTACTCTTTCCCTATAAAAAAAAATCCATTAAACTTATCGAACTAACTTCTCATTGATGTATTGTTTCATCGAGATCTAATCCAAATCACGATGTCATTTTCTTGTTCCTGAATGGGCTTTTTCAATTCTTTTAGGTTTATGCTCTACTCCGAGTAAAAAAAACCGATTTTGATTTGCACATATAGGACAAATGCTACTAATACTACGCCTTTTTCCTACGACTTACTTCTTTTTCAATTCATTTCATATCTTCTGCCAAATATTCGACGTATTTATCTTATCATATTGTATTTATCATATTATTCGTTTGATTAAAAGTTTGAGATTATTCTATTATTCAATAAAAAAAAAATCTTTTATGATCTATGATATAAGTATTAATAATCAGAAATATATTACCAATTGGGTTTTTTCTAAACGGAGCCTGGATACTTCATTTTATTGGTCCAACCAAGCTAACCATAAATTCTTTTAATTGATAATATTCATTTTAATACCCCTCAAAATACATCTAATTGCACTTCACGCTCCAAATTTTGGATAATTCCATCTTTCTTGGGCGAAACAGAGGATATCTCGATCGGGGGAGAGAACGGGGAAATCCCATATGACCCAATATATCTGACAAGCCGCACTATACGTCAACCCAAGAGGCATCTTCCTCTCCAGGACTTCGAAAAGGCACTTTTGGAACACCAATAGGCATAAAATGAAAGAAAAAAGAATTAAGTACTATATTTCACTTTGATGTGGAAGCGTAACAATGTCTTTGTTGTCTTAATAATATTGTCTTTTATCATATTTTATTCATAGACTAAGAAAATATTCTTACGAATAGGTCTTTTGAATGATTAACAAATATGTATGCATTCGTTCATAGAAAATGGGATCAACCCCCATTGCGTATTGGTACTTATCGGATATAGAATAGATCTGCTTATCTTTGTTCCTACGAACCGAATTGTTCCATTTTTACTAAAAAAAAACAAGAATAAAACAAATATTAATACTTTCTCCGAGATAATTCACTGAGACAGTTCGGTCCATAGCATAGTTTTTTCCAATGCAATAAAGTTACATAGTGTCTATTTTTCGTTGAAAAAGGGGTATTTACATGGGTTTGCCTTGGTATCGTGTTCATACCGTCGTATTGAACGATCCCGGTCGTTTGCTTTCTGTCCATATAATGCATACAGCTTTGGTTGCTGGTTGGGCCGGTTCGATGGCTTTATATGAATTAGCAGTTTTTGATCCCTCTGACCCCGTTCTTGATCCAATGTGGAGACAAGGTATGTTCGTTATACCTTTCATGACTCGTTTAGGAATAACCAATTCATGGGGCGGTTGGAGTATCACAGGAGGGACTATAACGAATCCGGGTATTTGGAGTTACGAAGGCGTGGCCGGTGCACATATTGTGTTTTCTGGCTTGTGCTTCTTGGCAGCTATTTGGCATTGGGTGTATTGGGATTTAGAAATATTTTGTGATGAACGTACAGGAAAACCTTCTTTGGATTTGCCCAAGATCTTTGGAATTCATTTATTTCTTTCAGGAGTAGCTTGCTTTGGTTTTGGCGCATTTCATGTAACAGGGTTGTATGGTCCTGGAATATGGGTATCCGATCCTTATGGACTAACTGGAAAGGTACAACCTGTAAATCCAGCGTGGGGTGTAGAAGGTTTTGATCCTTTTGTTCCGGGAGGAATAGCCTCTCATCATATTGCAGCAGGTACTTTAGGTATATTAGCGGGCCTATTTCATCTTAGTGTCCGCCCGCCCCAACGTCTATACAAAGGATTACGTATGGGAAATATTGAAACCGTCCTTTCCAGCAGTATCGCTGCTGTCTTTTTTGCAGCTTTTGTTGTTGCTGGAACTATGTGGTATGGTTCAGCAACTACCCCTATCGAATTATTTGGCCCCACTCGTTATCAATGGGATCAGGGATACTTCCAGCAAGAAATATATAGAAGAGTTGGCGCTGGGCTAGCCAAAAATCAAAGTTTATCAGAAGCTTGGTCTAAAATTCCCGAAAAATTGGCTTTTTATGATTACATCGGCAATAATCCTGCAAAAGGGGGATTATTCAGAGCGGGCTCAATGGACAACGGAGATGGAATAGCCGTTGGGTGGTTAGGACATCCTATCTTTAGAGATAAAGAAGGGCGTGAACTTTTTGTACGTCGTATGCCTACTTTTTTTGAAACATTTCCGGTTGTTTTGGTAGACGGAGACGGAATTGTTAGAGCCGACGTTCCTTTTAGAAGGGCAGAATCGAAGTATAGCGTCGAACAAGTGGGCGTAACTGTTGAGTTCTATGGTGGTGAACTCAATGGAGTCAGTTATAGTGATCCCGCTACTGTGAAAAAATATGCTAGGCGCGCCCAATTAGGTGAAATTTTTGAATTAGATCGTGCTACTTTGAAATCTGATGGGGTTTTTCGTAGCAGTCCGAGGGGTTGGTTTACTTTTGGACATGCTTCTTTTGCTCTGCTTTTCTTCTTCGGGCACATTTGGCATGGTGCTAGAACCTTGTTCAGAGATGTTTTTGCTGGTATTGACCCAGATTTGGATGCTCAAGTGGAATTTGGAGCATTCCAAAAACTTGGAGATCCAACTACAAGAAGACAAGTAGTCTGATACAAGATTTATCTGTTATTTTTTTCTTTATTTTTCTGATTTGACATAAGTTAACCGAAAAATCTTGATTGGAATCTTCGCCTTTTCTTTGACTCTTGCTTTTTTTTCTTTATGCGGGAGAGAATCCCCAATAATAAATAAATAGGTATGGAAGCTATAATTGTAAAGCACGATCGAATTTATGGAAGCATTGGTTTATACATTCCTCTTAGTCTCCACTCTAGGGATAATATTTTTCGCTATCTTTTTTCGAGAACCACCTAAAGTTCCAACTAAAAAGATGAAATGATTTTTCATTATATCAATTGACGTAATAAGCCTCCCAATGTTGGGAGGCTTATTACGTCAACTAGTCCCCGTGTTCCTCGAATGGATCTCTTAGTTGTTGAGAGGGTTGCCCAAAAGCAGTATATAAGGCGTACCCAGTAAAACTTACAAGTAAACCAGATATAGAGATGGCGACTAGGGTTGCTGTTTCCATTATTATATAATTTCAAGACCAAAATGGATCTATGATAAAATCGTTTATTTACCACGGAATGGTATACAAAGTCAACAGATCTCAATGAATACAAAATAGGATTTATGGCTACACAAACCGTTGAGGGTAGTTCTAGATCTGGACCAAGACGAACTGCTGTAGGGGATTTATTAAAACCATTGAATTCAGAATATGGTAAAGTAGCTCCTGGGTGGGGAACTACTCCTTTGATGGGTGTTGCAATGGCTCTATTTGCAGTATTCCTATCTATTATTTTGGAAATTTATAATTCTTCCGTTTTATTGGACGGAATTTCAATGAATTAAATTAGATTCACGAGAACCGCGAATTCTTAACTTTTTAATACAAAGTAAAGCATTGTTGTTTCGGGTTTTATCTCATTATATTATTTTCTTATTGGTAGTTCGATCGTGGAATTTCTTTCTTTCTGTATTTCCGGAATATGAGTGTGTGACTTGTTATAACGGATCCTATTGATAGTACAGAGAATGGGTCTGTCATCTTGATAGAGATGGTTTTACTTCGTCGGATATTCATTCTAGT